AATGGGATGCCCTAATACGTTACAAAATTTCGCTTTAGCCAATGATCCAAGCAGAGTAATAATAGGAACTAGTGTATCGAGTTTCTTCGTAGCATTATCTATTAGAAATGAATTTTCTAGCATCTGACTCCATACCACTGAAGGATTTAGTCGCACACTTGAAATATAGCCCAAAAAGTCAAGAGAACGCTTGGATAATTGGTTTATATAGATCCTTTCTGGTTGTGACCACACATAAAAATGACATTGCCATAAATTGACAAGGTAATATTTCCACTTATTCATCAGAAGTGGCGTATCTTTTGAAACCAGAATAGATTTTCCTTGATATCTAACATAATGCATGAAAGGATCCTTGAAGACCCGTAAAATAGCCGAAAAATAATTAGCAAATACTTTGACAAGATGTTCGATTTTTCCATAGAAATATATTCGCTCAAAAAGGCCCCTATAAGAAGTTAATCGTATATGAGAAGATTGGTTACGTAGAAAAAGGAAAATGGATTCGTATTCACATACATGAGAATTATATAGGAACAAGACTAATCTTCGATTTCTTTTCGAAAAAAAAGAAATAAATTTTTTTGAAGTACTAAGACTATTCCAATTACAATACTCGTGAAAAAAGAACCGTAATAAATGAAAAGAAGAGGCATCTTTCACCCAGGAGCGAAGGATTTGAACTAAAATTTCCAGATGGAGGGGATAGGGTATTAATACATCTGCCACATAATTTAAATGTGGGAATTTATCCTCTAAAAAAGGAAATATTGAATGACTTGATCGTAAATTATAAGATTTTGCGATTTCTTCTTCCTCTAAAGAAGATACTAATCGTAGGGAAAATGGAATTTCCACAATGACCGCAAACCCTTCTGATAGCATTTGAGAATACAAATTTTTGTTGTACCCCAAAAATGGATTTTTGTTATAATAATTAGTGAAAAAAAAAAAAAAATGATTCTGTTGATACATTCGAGTAATTAAATGTTTTACCATTAGTAAACTGGATTTTTTGTCATAACCATAATTTTCCAACAAAATGGATCCATTTAAAAAATGATCATGAGAAAATGCATAAATATACTCCCGAAAGATAAGTGGGTATAGGAAGTCACGTTGCCGAGATTTCTCAAGTTCTAAATATCCTTGAAATTCTTCCATTTAAAATTTGATTTGAACTGGGGATACTATAATGGATTTATTGGGTTATCAAATGATACATAGTGCGATACAGTCAAAACAAGGTATTACAGTAAAAAAAAAAAATAATAATAATAGATACCTCGTAAATAGGTAAGACTTATCAACGGACTCTCTATCCTGTCTTTTCTTTTTTTTCTTTTTCCATCTAATGGGTTTATATTTTAGGATAAAAAAGATGGTTAGAAATCCTTTATTTTTTCAACCCAATCGCTCTTTTGATTTTGGAAAAAAGCTCTTTATCAATATACTGCTTCTTCTACACATTCCCCTCTACCCCATAATGTAGAGTAACTAATAGTTAGGACTTATAAAAAAATCGATAACCCACTCATGAGAAAAGTCCTTCCCGCATCAAGCACTAATATAGTTTTAACGTCTAATTAGATCGGGTAATCATTCGAATTAAGAACATAAGCCCGTTACTTTTTATTTCTCTATAATTGGAGCATAGGGCTCTATCCATTTATTCATTCGACCCGACTTGACTTGACTTTTTTTTTCCGCATCAAGAATTCAAACAAGGTTTGGACCAATCTAGTAAGGTAAAAATATTACTAGAATTTTCCATTGATACGACATGCTGCTTTTTCCATTCATTCCTTTCAGGATCAGTCGCGGTCTTACAAACTCTACCGATAGTATGGACGAATCTGTTACTTCATACAAATGTGTAAAAGATGCTAGCCGCACTTAAAAGCCGAGTACTCTACCATTGAGTTAGCAACCCCAAAAATATAAAAAATTTTTCTGTGTAGATACAATCGGAATCAAACTAAAAAACGAAATTAAATTACATGACGTAATCAAAATATTCAAAAAAAAAACTTTTTATATCACAGAAAATACAATGAGACCATCATGTGAGTGAAAAGCAAAGGTCATGAAACGGAGATAACTAGCTTCATTTATACACGATCGGATTATATTTGTTTGATACACTGTTGTCAATATGAATGTGAATAGTGAAAAACGACTACAATGGAGAAAACAAAAGAATTATAAATGAATAAAAAACAAATGGAAATAACAATTTGAATTGAATATATTTATTTATTTTATCTATATATTATAATATATAGATAAAATAAATAGATTTAATAAGCTAAAATATTCTAATAATAATAAATTATATAATAAATAAGATAGATAAATTAAGAGAAAATAATTAAAAAAACTACGGACTTGTATTGGATTGGCACTATAGAGATAATCAACATAGCTAGAAATCAAAGATGTAGGTGAAAGAAGAAATTAAGGAAGAAGTAGAAAAAAATATATCGGGTTTATTCAATCAATAAATTTATTCAATGAATAAATATAAATAGCTAAAAAAACTTAATCCCCCTTTTTTATTTGTTCATAGAATTGCAACAAAATTACCCCATTGATGGGGTAATGTACAAATTTTTATTTATAGTATAGAACCAATTAGTTCATTTAGTCACTTGATTGATCTTTTTTCTATTCATCTTAGATCAATTTATATCAATAAAATAAAAATATATTTTTGTCGTTATCGAAGACGGAATTTTAGGGTAATAAGTGTAGTATGAATAGAACAAGAGAGGGGGGAAATAATAAAGAAAAGGGTATCCAAAGCTATATACAAGTTATCCACACCCTCTTTTTTTTATTTCATTAATGGAATTTCGGTTATTGATTAAGGTGAAGTTCCGTAAAAACCCCTGCCTTCTTTAAAATATCATGAACAGTTCCTGTAGGTTGAGCGCCCTTTTCAAGGAAATATAGAATAGCAGGAACATTTAAATAGGTTTGATTCTTTATCGGATCATAAAAACCCACTTTACGAAGATCTCTTCCTTCTCTTCGGGATCGAACATCAATTGCAATGATTCGATAAACGGCTCATTGGGATAGATGTAAATTAACAATACCCCCCCCCAGAACCGTATAAGAAGTTTTCTCCTCGTACGGCTCGAGAAAATTCAAAGTTATGTATAGAATTCTAATTAATGTCAAATAGATCCATAGATTATTAAATCAATTAGACTATGATTTAAATACTTTTTTCTTATTCTTTTGTTTATTTTTTATTCTTTTTTGAAAAAAAAAAACTCATTCTTATCCCCATAACTCAAGTTGGATAACTCTCACTCAAAGGAAAACAACCCTTAAGCTTAAGCATTTCATTTATTGAGCGGTCTCTAACCCCTTTTTTTTGCCTGTCTCCTTTAGAATCTATTTCGATTCTTCATTCTGATCTAGTTTAGTTATTGAGAGAATTGAAAAAGGTTTTTCCTTGTTCCGGGATCCTTTATCCTTGCCTTGAATCATTGGGTTTAGACATTACTTCGGTGATCTTTAATCGTTTCAAAATGGCAGCAACATACCATTTTTTGTGATTTCTTTTTCTCAAAGAATCATATGAATAATGGATTCTCGCGTGATACACTTTTGATCAAATTTGACGTTTGAATTTGAAACTTGCTCGAATTGGATCCTTTCGATTTCTATACCGAAAATATATTTACGAAGTTGTTTCAACTTATTGATTGACACTAACCCTAGATCTCTGCCCTTGATAAATGAATCAATACTTTTTACTCGAGCTCCATCATGTACTATTTACATCAAAACCCTCAAAAAATGAGAGCTCTAGTGGAACAGAACAAACGATGTCGAGTCAAGAGCATCTTCATTCCTATATAATATAAAATGGTGGGTGTAAGAATCCACAGTAGATCATGTCCTTCAAGTCGCACGTTGCTTTCTACCACATCGTTTTAAACGAAGTTTTACCATAACCTCTAATTTCTTGGAACTGGTATGTAATTGATTCATTTATGGAATCATGTATAGTCATTGGTTTAGTTGGTCCATAGTAATCTATACTCTTATGACATGGGTAGTTTTTGAAAAAGTCTCAGCAATAATTCAATTTATTTAAACCCATATTTTATTGTATATATTGGATCAATAACATTTTTTTTTGTATGAGTGCAATATTGATTTCTCTATATATAGATATTTTCTATATATATAGAGAGAGATTTTTTTGAATTTCTATAATCTATAAATTAGAATTAATTACGAATAAAAAAGAATCTCCATTTTTCAATTTCTTCATAGGATGGATTCACGAGTTTCCCACTTCTTCGAGTACCAAGGACTCATAAGAAATCATTAAAAAGATTTAATTGATTGAAAATTTCCTACCTCAATATTATTATTTGAATAAAGTTTTGTAATAAAAAAGGATTTATTACATTTTATTATCATAAATAAATGCATATTCGGATTAACCCATCAATGATTTGAAACAAATAGATAGACCAAAAACAAAATCTCTTGTTTTTTCGTGGAGTATTGGATAAAAAAAGACTGATGTCAGGGAAAATTCGCGTTGTTATTCTTTTTGATAAAATCAAAATCGAACGATTAGGGAATTCCCGTATCTATCAGATAGACTAACCTACTGTCCTTGAAAATAATTATAGATATTTTATTTGAAATAATGAAATATTTCAAATAATTATTTTTCAAATTTAGGGATCAAAACTAAAATTTCACAAAAATCGAAATAAAACTACATAATAACAATACATACATATCAGCATTTTCTGCCTAGTTTATTTAACTTAAGAGACTCAATAATCTTTCCCTAAAATAAAGGGAAAAAGATGTATGAATAACCTCTGTCTGAATTGTTACTTGAATTTACAATTATTCATTACAGACAAACAAAAAATATGAAAAAATGAGGTTAAAAGAAATACATAATATGTTACATATGTAACTTGATTCTTTGTTAATCAGATTCGGACAGACATTAAAATTGATATCTTCCATTATGGATTAACTCCTATCTACCCCCCCAATTATATAGAGTAGATGCATCATAAATCAAAAAAGGATCCTACAGGGACTGGACTAGTTTCGGGGGTGCTAGACTATCTTGTATAAGTCCAAAGTCAAACAGATCTAGATTAAGCGATTGTTCCTACCTATTTTTTTGATTTTACTCTAAATTTGAGTACCCTAAATTGGTCTTAAGAGACTTAAGACCATTGATTGAATTCCATTAGTGCCAAAAACACAAGACCTTCGTGTTTATAATTCATAAATCCACAGAAAAAAAAAAATAATCGGGTTTCACACACCATTTAAGGGATAGAGAATAAGAGAGGCTTTCGCATTTCGATTTTAAATGCATCATTGAAAATATACGAGACGTAAGGTTTTTTTATGAGTAACTAATTTGAAATATGAATATGACGGGTATGAACATACTATGAAAAGCCCATACCCATACTACTTTTTTGAATTAAAAAACTTTTTTTCTCTATGTTCCCATCTTACCTAGATCACAAATGGATTCAATTCCATCTACGTATTATTTAATCTCGATAAAATTTGGGAAAAAAGATGATTTATAGAGACGAACCAAAAAGAATAAAAATCATTATAAGAAAATAATAAAGAACAATCACATTCTATCTATATCTAATACTATCACATTCTATCTATATCTAATACTAGACTCTTAAACATAAGGTTGTTTAAAAGGGCAATCTTTAGTCTGATATGATATAGAATTTCTATATATCCTATAATATACTATGATATATATAATACGCATACTCTGGGACGGAAGGATTCGAACCTCCGAATAGCGGGACCAAAACCCGTTGCCTTACCACTTGGCCACGCCCCATTTATATTCAACACTAATAAACACTAATATTGGTAGTGGTTGGTCGTCAATCCCAGTACAAATATTTATAGAAAAAATTAGATTGTTGCTAGGATTTTGATACGTTTAGAGATCAAATTAAACTCAATTTATTGATCATTACATATAATTCCATTAAGATATTGTATGAAAGTAGGATTTTTGATTGGCTGAGTTCAAATCAAAGAAAGGTTTTTTGACCTACTTTATGTTATGAATTTTTCCCTTATCCCTTATATCAATAATAAGGGATTAATAACTCAATCAAATCAAAAGAAATACAATTATCTTCAAGAACAAAGAAAAAAAAAATTGTTATGCTTAATATCTTAAGTTTCATCTCTATCTGTCTTAATTCTTTCCTTTATTCAAGTAGTTTTTTCTTCGCCAAATTGCCTGAGGCCTACGCTTTTTTGAATCCAATAGTAGATGTTATGCCAGTAATACCTCTATTCTTTTTTCTATTAGCTTTTGTTTGGCAAGCTGCCGTAAGCTTTCGATGAGATTTTTAATACTGTCCGAGACAAATTCATGATTTACTAGAAAAAAAAAGATTCTAACTATTTATAAGATCAGATAAGTCGTACATACAGTCTGAACCTTTGAGTCCAATATTGAAATTATTCTATAGCTGTGATAAATCTGGATCACTCTCATTTTCTTATTCTTACTTTTTTCCATTGAACGACCCTGTTAGAGTCCCCCACAATATATAATTGTGGGTATGAAATCCAATTTTTAGTAATGAACGACTCAACTCTTAATTTCTGAAAATTTTTTCCTATTTATAGAAATCACTTCACTGCATTTCTTGGTGTCAAAATAGGGTAAAATAGAGAATCTATTCTCTTTTTTTTTTTTTTAATGATCTTGGAGATTGTGTAATGCTTACTCTCAAACTATTTGTTTATACAGTAGTAATATTCTTTGTTTCTCTCTTCATTTTCGGATTCCTATCTAATGACCCGGGACGTAATCCGGGACGTGAAGAATAAAAAAATCAGATTTTTTTCCTTGCTTGATTTTTAAATGTTCTTACAATTTTATCGATTCCACATCTTTCCTTAACTATAAAAAAATACCAAGTAATCGACAGAAACGGAAAGAGAGGGATTCGAACCCTCGGTACAAAAAACTCGTACAACGGATTAGCAATCCGACGCTTTAGTCCACTCAGCCATCTCTCCCAAAATTGAAAAAGGATAATTACTATGATACATTGTATAAAAATAGAAAATGAAGGCTTGAAAAAAGTCCTTCATCTCTCTTTATTATCTTTATCTACCCTTAATTATATAGATATATAATTATATAGATATATAATTATATACATATATAATTATCTCGATATATATAATTATCTAGATATATCGATGGATATCTATAAAATCGATAAAAACTTTTATCAGCAATTCCATTTAGATAAATTAGATAAAGTAAGGGCTCAAAAGAAGAGATATCTCCAATCCTAATATATAAATAATACCGATATATTAAAGATTACTAAAAATATATATTTATAAATAAATAAAAATAAAGTACCTCTTTTATTTTATTTCATTTATTTCATCCGAAAAGTCCTTTTCTTTTTATTTCCACGGCCTGGCCTGGTCAGTACCTAGCCGGGCTTTTTTTGTTCCAATGAATCGTAGATCAAATTATTTATTTGATTTGAAAACACAAAATGTTTTTGAAACAAAAAAAATCGAAACAACAAGAATCATAAGAAGGATTATTATTTCGATTCCTATGATATAGAATCAAGGTGCCATTCCTTATTATTATTCTTTGCTTTGTTTACTTTACTGGAATAAAAAAACTTGTTATTTAGTTAATTAAAATGAGTCCTCTTTTCCTAATCTCATTAGTCCCCCTGACGAAAATACATCAACGCTCAAATTTGCATGATTCTTTTTTGATCCGATCTTTTTATTACTTATTACTACGACCTATTTTCGTCTTCGACAAAAGGTCCATTTATATACAATAATTGCATTGTAGCGGATATAGTTTAGTGGTAAAAGTGCGATTCGTTCTATTAACCCCTTAATAGTTAAGGGATCCTTCGGTTTTTTTAATATTCCGATCAAAAACTTTATTTCTTAAAAGGATTTAATCCTTTACCTCTCGATGAAAGATTCGAGGAAAAATATAAATTCTCGTGATTTGTATCCAAAAATAAGTTCGAAATTGAAAAAATTGGATCATGAAATTACGAAACATAATTTTATTGAATTGGATCAATACTTCCAATTGAAGGAATAAGGGATCCATGGATAAAGGTGGAATTCTTTCTAATCGTAACTAAATCTTCAATTTTTTATTTGTATAAGGGAGATTGAAGCAAAACAAAATAGCTATTAAACAATGTCTTTGGTTTACTAGAGACGTCGACATCGTTTTTTAGCTCGGCGGAAACAAAATACTTTTCCTAAGGATTATTTCAAATAGAAATAGGGAACGAAATAAATAACTGGAAAGATTGTTATAATCTCCTCTTGTATAGGGATCATCTATAAAGCGGGTCCTTTTGAATGCATTCAGACGGAAAGGCTGACATAGATGTTATGGGTGGCATTTTTTTTTGTTTACATCTTACATCTAGGAATTTATCCATCTTCCATAAAGGAGCCGAATGAAACCAAAGTTTCACGTTCGGTTTTGAATTAGAGACGTTAAAAATGATGAATCAACGTCGACTATAACCCCTAGCCTTCCAAGCTAACGATGCGGGTTCGATTCCCGCTATCCGCTTATCTTATATGTTTTTTTGCTTATTTTATTCTTATATATTATATCGATATTAAAAATATAGAAATTATTTATTAATTTATTTATAAATAATAATGGAATAATATAGAATTACTCAAATATAAATTTGCAATTTACTTAATTTAAGTATTAGTTAATGTAATGCATCATTGAATTGAATACGCAATTTCCGGAATTCTAACACATGTTTGTTTACGAACAAGAGAGATGAAAATACGAAAAAAAAATTGGAATGAAAAGCGTCCATTGTCTAATGGATAGGACAGAGGTCTTCTAAACCTTTGGTATAGGTTCAAATCCTATTGGACGCAATTTTTTTCCATATATTTTTTTAGTTTTTAATTTCTATATCATGTCAAGAAAGGTATTTTGAATGATTTGAATAAGAGACGCTTATAGTTATAATATAATAACTATTATTTATTAATAGTTAATTAATATTAATAGTTAATTAGTTTTAATATTAACTCTATTTTTAGATTATTATATAAATAAACTAATAATTAGATTCTTTTTTATTTTTTTTCTGTTTTATTTGAATGTTTTATTTGAAGATAAGATATTAGTTGAAAAGATATTCAAATTCGAAATATTAAGATATCATAAATATCTTATTAGAAATATAATTTTAACTATTTTATTAATTAATTTCTTAATTGCATTTACATTTAATTTGAATATTGATATATATTTATGTTTAGTATTTTATCTAAATTATATATATTTATATTATACCTAATAAATGAAAAGAATTAAATTATTTCATGTTTAAATTATAACATTTAAAAGTTCTAAAATTTTATTTAATTATTTTTTTTATTTAATTATATTTTTATTTAATTATAATAAATAATATAATAAATAAAAAAAATTATTTATACTATACTTGTTTTCGTTTTATACTTGGTCTTGAAGTAGAAAACGTTCCATCTGTTCCTGAATACCTTTTTTCAAAAGGGCTTCCGCTTCTTCGGTGAATGTCTTGGTGGAAGATATTAGTTCTTGAAACTGAGGTTTATTCGTTTTTAAGTAAGTACGTAACTCAACGAGAAATTTCCTTACTTGTCCAATTTCTAATGAATCAAGATAACCATTCGTTCCGGTATAAATAGTCAGTATCTGTTCTTCTACCGTGAGAGGGGCTGATTGGGATTGTTTGAGCAACTCACGTAATCGTTGACCTCTTGCCAATTGATTCTGAGTAGCTTTATCAAGATCAGAAGCGAATTGCGCAAAGGCTTCTAATTCGGCAAATTGAGCCAATTCCAATTTTAATTTGCCGGCTACTTGTTTCATGGCTTTAATTTGAGCTGCAGATCCTACTCTGGA